AAATCATATCCTCTACCAAGACATTAACCGCTGAAGCAGAAAGCGTTTTGAAAGAAGGTATTCAAGAGCAACTGGAACGTTTTCTACTTCAGGAGAAATTATAAAAAAAAAAAAGAAACGAAATTGATCATTCTTATTTTTGATTCTTTTTTATTCTTTAATTTTAATGAAATTTTTGAAAAATTCTATAAATAGAAGTCTATAAGTTAAGTATATATATAATAGAAATAAGTATATAACTAATATCTGTTTAATATTAAATCTTAATTCTTTCTTATTCTATTTCTTTCTTATCTTTTTTTCGAAATAGAATAAAAATATATTATATATAATATATAGAAATGTAAATAATAGATAAATATCAATATATTTATATCTATATTGATATTGCGTCCAATAGGATTTGAACCTATACCAAAGGTTTAGAAGACCTATGTCCTATCCATTAGACAATGGACGCTTTTCGCTTTTTTTTACTTTCCAATTGTTAAAAAAAAGAATGTGCGAAATCTTTTTAGCAATTGTGTATTGAAGTGAATTCAATACACAATTGCTATTAGACAATTCTAATAGAGAAAATTGTCTATAATTCTAATAAGGGCAATTTTAAATTTAGAGCGGGTAGCGGGAATCGAACCCGCATCGTTAGCTTGGAAGGCTAAGGGTTTTAGTCGACGTCGATTGATCATTTTTATATTTTTAACGTCTCTAATTCAAAACCGAACATGAAACTTTGGTTTCATTCGGCTCCTTTATGATGGATGGAGAAATTCCCAACTAAAATAAATTAAGACGGGAACGAAATCAAAATTCAACCCATAATATCTATGTTAGCTGTTTTTTTCCGTCTGGGTGTTTTCACAGAAAATTTTGCTTTATAGATGATCCTTCTAGAAGATAGATCAGGAGAACTCGAACAATCTTTCTAATTACTTCGTTCTTTATTTCTATTTAACGGAATCCTTAGGAAAAGTATTTGGTTTCTACCGAGCTAAAACAATATAATATGTCGATGTCTTTAGTAAACCAAAGTTCTCGTTTAATAGCTATTTTGCTTCAATTTTTCTATACCAAACAATGAATAGAACTGAAGATTTAGTTACGATTAGAAATAAACTTTTCTAGCTTTATCCATGGATCCTCTTGTTATACTTATTGAATTGTAAATAGTCATCCAATTCAAAAATTATGTTTCGGAATTTCATAATCCAAATTTACAATTGATTAGAGTCTTTGGATACAAATTACGAGAATCTATAATCTTCCTTGAATCTTTCATTGAAAGGGAAAGGACTAAATCCTTTTAAGAAATAAAGTTTTTGATCGGAAGATAAATCAAACCAAGAGACCCTTTAACTATTAAAGGGATTAAAGGAACGAATCACACTTTTACCACTAAACTATACCCGCTACAATGCCATTATTACCTATAAATTGACCTTTTGTCGAACAAAGTAATCGGGGGTGTAATAAAAAAAATCTGAAAAAAAAAAAATTAGAAAATTCTAGGGTTGACGCGTAGACTTAAAAAAAATTAGTAAAAGCAGATTTGATTCCATTTTTTTTTTTCAATTTCAGATCTTTTTTGTCTAAAAATTAATCGGATGAGTCTTTTTAACTTTAACAAAAAAAGGCCCGGCTGGGGACTGACCAGGCCAGGCTATTAAAAAAAAAAGATCTTTTACTTGTGTTTTGACGAGACAAAATAAAAAAAGGATTCTCTATTTCTATTATTGTGGTTTGATTTATTTCTCTTTTTAGTTCGCGCCTTTTCTTTATCTAATCTTTATCTAAATTTTTGATATAAATATAAATAGAATTACTGAGAAAGTTCTATAAAAAAGTTATATAATAGTAATATATATATATATATTATATATAAATAGGTGATAAATATATTTATATAATAAAAAAGAAATTATCTAATCTATATATAATAAAATATAGAAAATGAAAATATATATATAATATAAAGAATAATCTATAAAAAAAAAAAAAGCTTTTTAAGAATAAAGTGGAGAAGGTTCTTTTTCAAGCCTTTTTTTTTCTAATGAACCTAATAAGTATCCCTTTTCGATTAGGAGAGATGGCTGAGTGGACTAAAGCGTTGGATTGCTAATCCATTGTACGAGTTAATCGTACCGAGGGTTCGAATCCCTCTCTTTCCCTTTTTCCTTTTGATGATGTGTAATAGATAAAATCCTACTAAAATTTGAGCATTTCCACTAATTAAATAAAGCAATAAAAAACCTTTCTTTTTTATTCTTCACGTCCCGGATTACGTCCTGGATCATTAGATAGGAATCCAAATATGAAGAGAGAAACAAAGAATATAACTACAGTGTATACAAAAAGTTTGAGAGTAAGCATTACACAATCTCCAAGATCTTACTAAAAAAAAAAAGAGAATAGATTCTCTATTTTTATACCAAATATCTAATTTTGATACCAATAAATCAAGTGATTTATTTTTTCTCGAAAAAAATAAAAAAAAAAAGGTTTCAGAAAGTCATTTGTAATAAGCTAATAGTCGAGGCTTTCATATTCAAACAGATTTGCATACCAACATCGAGATATTTTTTTTGGTGAACTCGAATCTAATTAGGTTCTTTCATTTAGGGAAAAGAGGATAAAATTTAGGAAATAGAATGATCCAGATTTAGTATGGCTACCAAAAAAATTTCATGTTTGAATTGAAAGTTCGTTCATACGTCAATATTTTTTTGATCTTTTGAATTGTTGGAAGAATAAAAATCGTGAATTTTTTTAAGACAGTATTAAGAATTTCATCGAAAACTTACAGCGGCTTGCCAAACAAAGGCTAAGAGAAGAAAGAAAAGAGGTATTACGGGCATAACATCTACGATTGGATTTAAAAAGGCGTAGGCCTCCGGCAATTTGGCGACTAAAAAAGTGCTTGAAAAAAGGGCAGAATTCAAACAAATACAGATCAAATTGAATATATTAAGCATAACAAAAATTGGTGTTCTTGTGGATAATTTTATTTTGATTGAGTTATTAATATATTTTTTATATAAGGAAAAAATAAAAAAAGATAGTCTAAAAAGACTTTGTTGAACTTACTCAATCAAAAATCCTTTCATTCTCTTATGAGAATTAAAGAAATAATATTTTCATACAATATCTTAATTGAATTCTATGTAATGATCAATAAAGTAAGTTTGATTTGCTATCTACACGTGTCAAAACTCTAGCACCAATGTAATCTATATTTAATTTGGGCTTAAATTGAATTGACGAACAACCAATAGCAATATTACTCTTTTAGTAGTCTTGAATAAAAATCGAAATGGGGCGTAGCCAAGCGGTAAGGCAACGGGTTTTGGTCCCGCTATTCGGAGGTTCGAATCCTTCCGTCCCAGAGTACCGGAATCAATCTTCTATTGCCTTTGTACACCATCTTTCTCTTTCTGTTTAAAAATCCAATATTTTTTAAGAATAAAATATTGAAATGAAAAGAAGAATAAACTTATTTTTCAGCATTTCAACCGAATTCAAAAAAATCTATTTGCTTTTTTAATTTGTGTGTGATGCGGGTAAGTAAGGTAGAACCATAGATTCTAAGAGTTTTAATAAAAAAAATCTATATTTATATATATAAATATAGATTTCTATTCAAATTTAGATTTTACATATATACAATCACATATATACAATCTAATATGGGATTCATTTGAATTCTGACTGAACCTTTTACGCGTAAATTCACTATTCCATTCATAGAGAAAGAAAAAGTATAGATTATGATATACTGACTGAACTATGACTATTCATGATTCCATACTTGAATCAATTATACAAACTAGAGGAATGTTATGGTAAAACTTCGTTTAAAACGATGTGGTAGAAAGCAACGTGCGACTTGAATTGAAGGACATGATCTGCTGTGGATTTTTTGATCCGCCACTTTTATATAGGAATATAGGTGCTCTTGGCTCGACATTTTGTGTTCTATGTTACTAGAGTTCTACACTTTTTTTGAATATAAAAAGAGTACAGGATGGAGCTCGAGGAGAATAGAAAGTTTTTATTCCTTTCGCAGGAGTAAGGATCTAGGGTTAGTGCGAATCAATAAGTTGGAACAACTTCGTAAGTCTTTTTATTTTTATATTGAAAAAAAAAGCCCTTTCAAGCAATTTTACAATGGAAAAGGAAATTTTCTGAAAATTGTAAAATTCTTTGAATAAAAAGTCTATCATGCGTGAATCAAGCGTTTATATGATTCTTTGATAGAAAGAAAAGAAATCATAAACAAAAAAAGGGGCTTGTTGCTGCCCTTTTTTAATAAAACGATTCAAGATCACCGAAGTCATGTCTAAACCCAAAGATTCAAAGTAAGGATAAAGAATCCTGAAACAAGGAAATCCTGTTTTCAATTGTTTGAACAACTAGATTAGAATGACGAATCAAAATTGATTCTAAAAAATGAGACAAACAAAAAAAGGGTTAGAGACTACTCAATAAAAAAAAGTACTTAAGGATTCTCTGTTGAGATATTTGAGAGTTATTTAACTTGAGTTATGAGAGTACGAATGTTACGAATGCTTTTTATGGAAAAAAATATTTAGGGTTTCAATACTGGCTAATTTATTTAATGTTTTTATTAATCTATTTAATATTTGAATTTTATACAGAGAGTTAACTTCTATTCATGGAATTCTTTTTCTCGAGCCGTACGAGGCCAAAACCTCTTATACGTTTCTAGGGGGGGGTATTATTCATATACATCTATCCCAATGAGCCGTTTATCGAATCGTTGCAATTGATGTTCGATCCCGAAGAGAAGGAAGAGATCTTCACAAGGTGGGTTTTTATGATCCGATAACAAATCAAACTTATTTAAATCTTCCTGCTATTCTCGATTTTCTTAAAAAAGGCGCTCAACCAACAAGAACAGTTCATGATATTTCAAAGAAGGCAGGGATTTTTACAGAATACAGAATTAAGTCTTAATAAACGAAATTGAATTAATGAAATATAAAAAAGAGGATGTGAAAGACTCGTATATAACTTGGTATAAAATTTTATCTACTCTTTTCTTTCCTCCTCTTTCGCTCCCATCATATTTATTTTGATTTATTAGAATTTCGATTTATTATTAGCTAAGGTACGAATACTAAAAAATACCCTGCTAACAACTACTATGTTTTATAATCATAAACAAATTTATGAAAATAATTTTGGATCTATTATTATATAAATTCTAATTTTTGTATAAATACAAAATTTTACTGTATAGAAAATAATACTGTATATAAAATAATATTAATTCTGAATAAAACTAATATATATATTAATATATTAGTTTCTAAATATATATATTATTATATTATATGAATAATTTATTCATTATTCATAACAAATTAAAGGCCATAAAAAATGGGTCTAAAAAAAGTATAATTTGAGATTACCCTAACTGGCTTAGTTTTCATTCATTGTATGAACTACCAAACCAAGGGGTTAAGCTTTTTTATTTATTTTTTATATTCTTTTCACTATATTAAAAATTAACAATCATATTGACAACAGTGTATGGACCAAATATAATTCTCTCATAGATAAATAGATCTATTTATCCCTGACGCACACATGACTGGATTTTTCTTTTTTTTTTTTCTTTATTCTGGTTGTATCTACATATTTGCAGTACTTTCTTTTTTTGTTTTTTGGGGGTTGCTAACTCAACGGTAGAGTACTCGGCTTTTAAGTGCGACTAGCATCTTTTACACATTTGTATGAAGAAAAGGATTCGTCCAGATCCGCGGTAGAGTTTGTAAGACCACGACTGATCCTGAAAGGAATGAATGGAAAAAATAGCATGTCGTATCAAGGGAGAATTCAGATAACATTTTTTTTTTTGCTTTCCTGATCGGTACAACCTTCGTTTTCGATGTCGAAAAAAAAAAAAAAGGAATTCCAATTTGGGTCAAGTGAATAAATATAAATGGATGGATAAAAAACCCAGTTTTCCTGATTCCAGGAAAAAAAAAAGAAACGAGCTTCCATTCGTAATTTGAAAAATTACCCGATCTAATTAAATGTTAAAAATAGATTAGTGCCTAATACGGGTATGGGAAGGAATTTTTTTCTTGCGTGTTATTATCAATTTTTCATGAGTCCTAATTATTTTTTTCCCTAGTCCGTTTGGATTAGGTTGGAGATGGATGTGTAAAAGAAGCAGTATATTGATAAAAAATATATATATTTCCAAAATCAAAAGAGCGATTAGGTTAAAAAAATAAAGGATTTCTAATCATCTTGTTTTGTTATTCTATAATATAACGAACAGAAACCTATTAAAGATAGAGAATCCGGTTAGCAGTCTACCTGTTTCTGAGGTATCTATTGCTTTCGTAGTCTAATACCTTATTTTGACTGTATCGCACTATGTGTCATTTCAGAACTCAAGAAAAAAAAGACTTTACCTTCAGTTCAAATCGAATTTCAATCCAAATGGAGAAATTTCAAGGATATTCAGAGTTCGATGGGGCTCGGCAACAGAGTTTTCTATATCCACTTTTTTTTCGGGAGTATATTTATGTACTTGCTTATGATCATGGTTTAAATAGATTAAATAGAAATCGCTCTATTTTCTTCGAAAATGCGGATTATGACAAAAAATATAGTTCACTAATTGTGAAACGCTTAATTTTGCGAATGTATGAACAGAATCGTTTGATTATTCCCACTAAGGATTTGAACCAAAATCACTTTTTTGGGCATACCAGTCTTTTCTATTATCAAATGATATCTGTTTTATTTGCAGTGATTGTAGAAATTCCATTTTCCCTAAGATTAGGATCCTCTTTCGAAGGAAAACAATTAAAAAAATCTTATAATTTACAATCAATTCATTCAATATTTCCCTTTTTAGAAGACAAATTATCACATTTTAATTATGTGTTAGATGTAGTAATACCTTATCCCATCCATCTAGAAATCTTGGTTCAAACCCTACGTTACCGGGTAAAAGATGCCTCTTCTTTGCATTTTTTTCGGTTCTGTCTATACGAGTATTGCAATTGGAAAGATTTTTCTATTAAAAAAAAATCAATTTTGAATCCAAGATTTTTCTTGTTCTTATATAATTCTCATGTATGTGAATACGAATCCATCTTTTTTTGTCTACGTAAGCGGTCTTCGCATTTACGATCGACATCTTATGAAGTCCTTTTTGAGCGAATTTTATTCTATGGAAAAATACAACATTTTTTAAAAGTCTTTGTTAATAATTTTCCGGCGATCTTAGGGTTGCTCAAGGATCCTTTCATACATTATGTTAGATATCACGGAAGATGCATTCTGGCAACAAAGGATACGCCGCTTCTGATGAATAAATGGAAATATTATTTTGTTAATTTATGGCAATGTTATTTTTCCGTATGGTTTCAATCCCAAAAGGTCAATATAAATCAATTATCTAAAGATAATTTAGAGTTTCTGGGTTATCTGTCAAGTTTGCGATTAAACCCTTTAGTG